TCGACATTTTTCACAAATTTTACGAACAGAAGCTCTTATTTTCATATTTCCCATTCCTTACCTTCATTTGAAATCTACTTTTTTCTTGGAAGAAAAAAAGTTTCTTGATATTTTGCATCTCGAATTGTATTTCCGTGAAAGACATGTTTGTTAAAGTTGAAAAACGAATCCTTCGAATTTTTGTTGCGTTGCGAAGTTGATAAATTATACGCCCTCTGGTTGAATCATAAGGACTTACTTCAAATTTGACTTTTTGGCGGTATCCATATAAACCTACGTCGGATCTTTTCCGAAACATAACTTAGAATCAGATCTTCATTATATAAATAAACCCGGAACATACTATTTGGAAGTGATTCATTAATGAAACCCTTAGGAATTCATTTTTGTTCTTTCAGCCCAGGTACTGTAAGTGATCTTGAAGTATCAACTAATGGAGGTAGAACGATATTAAAAAACTCCCCTTTCTTTTTCCTTTCCCAAATTTGACAAATAAGAAGTTTTGGATCCAATTTTTATATTCTATTCAAAATATTACCATATATAACACAAAATTTCTCCCCCGATTCCTTCTAGTCGAGCCTCTCGGTCTGTCATTATACCTCGCGAAGTAGAAAGAATTACAACTCCCATCCCACCTAAAATTCTAGGGATTCGTTGATAGTTAGAATAGATTCGTAGACCGGGTCGACTGATCCGTTTTAAATTTAAAATATTTCTATAGGGTCTTTTCCTATTCCTTCTATGTCGCAGGGTTAAAACAAAAAAATTTTTGTTTTTTTCTCGATGCTTTCTCACGTTTTCAATAAAACCTTCTCGTAAAAGTATTCTTACAATATTTTCGGTAATATTGGTGGATGCTATTCGAACCACTCTTTTTCGATCCATATCAGCATTTCGTATAGAAGTGATTATCTCAGCAATAGTGTCCCTACCCATGATGAACTATAATTATTGTGGCAAAAAAATTGGATACTATCAACGTGTTTTTTTTTACTTATTTGTCTATGAATTCTATTTCTCAAGAAAGATATATGCGTGAGACACATTCTACTCAATTTTGAATCTATTTCTTTCAAATACTCCACTAGAAACATATCACGATTTACTTTTATAATACCTTTCTTTCAAATACTCCACTAGAAACATATCACGATTTACTTTTATAATACTTCGGGAGCTAATGAAACTATTTTAGTAAAATTGAATTGTCTCAACTCTCGGGCGATTGCACCAAAAATTCTAGTTCCTTTTGGATTTCCTTCTTTATCAATAACAACTGCGGCATTGTCATCATATCGTATTATCATTCCGTTGTCACGTTTGAGTTCTTTACAGGTACGCACAATTACCGCTCTGACTACTTCGGATCTTTCTAGAGGCATATTAGGTACTGCTTCTTTGATAACAGCAACAATAATGTCACCAATATGAGCATATCGACGATTGCTAGCTCCTATGATTCGAATACACATCAATTCTCGAGCCCCGCTGTTATCCGCTACATTTAAATGGGTCTGAGGTTGAATCATATCATTTTTTTTACTCTGTTTTTTACAATGCAAAGGGCGAAGAAAAAAAGAAATATTTTTTGTCCACAAACACAAAAAGAAACCTGTGTTTTTGTTTCATTCCTAAGATTCCTTTCGGGTGGTTTTAGATTTTTCTTCTATCTCCGAACTAATGAATTGAGTTCGTATAGGCATTTTGGATGCTGCTATTGAAATAGCTCTTCTGGCAATCTTTTTTGTTACTCCACCCATTTCATAAATTATTCGACCGGGTTTCACAACAGCTACCCAATATTCTGGGGATCCTTTTCCCGAACCCATACGTGTTTCCGCGGGTCGTACAGTAACTGGTTTATCTGGAAATATACGTACCCATATCTTTCCCCCACGACGTGCATTTCGTGTCATTGCTCGTCGACCTGCTTCTATTTGTCGAGATGTGATCCAAGCAGGTTCAAGTGCTTGAAGAGCATATTTACCGAAACAAATATGATTACCTCCAGAAGATATCCCCTTCATTCTTCCTCTATGTTGTTTACGGAATCTGGTTCTTTTGGGGTTATAGTTGATGGTTGTTTCTCAATTCCATCTCTACTACAGAACCGGACGTGAGAGTTTCTTCTCATCCAGCTCCTCGCGAATCACGAATAAAGGATTTCAAAATTTGGATTTTTAATAATGAAGTTCATTTCAGTTAATTAAGATATAATATTCAAAAAATGAAGTTAAGATATATATGTATTTATTGAGGAATACGAAGAATCGTTAGTCATTTATATATCTTGTTTGAATAGATAATTCAACATTTTCATATTAGTTTGACTAATATTGTATTATTGTAACTAATCCTTATTCTGTCTTTTATCCTATTGCTTTTGCAATAAAAAAAGAAAGTTTTCGCGGGCGAATATTTACTCTTTCAATTCCTATTTCAGTTGTAGGGCTAGCTCGTGACGTCTCAGATCTCAGAATAGATGAATAGATCTCCGGCTCATTCCGCCATCCCGACCAGTGAATCTTTAAGATTTTTTTTTCAATGGAATCTTTTTCATTCACAGGTTCCGTCGTTCCCATCGCTTCTTACTTAATGGTTAGGTCCGAATTTGACAATGGAGCTCGTAAGAATAATCAAATAAAGTTTTGAGCCATTCTTCTCAGTCTTTATTGGCTCGAAGCTCTTGATTTTTTCTTCTATTATTCTATTAATTGATTGATTTCATTAATTTAGGGTATGGATAAATCAGTATTCATGCTTTATTACACTGCCTTTTATGATAGACCTTACATATTGGAATTTTAAATCATTGAGATTCTTTTTCTCTCTTTCTCTCCTCCTTCCATTTATCCACATCTTTTTTCTCTTCTATTTTGCTTTGCAACTTAGAATCTTTTTTGTTTATGAAAAAAAAATGGCAGTTGCTACAAAGATATGACCTATACTATATATCATATCGTGACTGGTTCTTTAGATCCAGATAATCCGAAGTTGATGAGTTGGTTATTAGTTCTTCTCTAGTTATTAGTTCATACTATGGGTCTGGTTGAATCCTAACCCTAAAAAATCAACGAGTCACACACTAAGCATAGCAATGATATCAAATGGTCAATCGAATTTTTATTCAACCCTATAGAATTCAGTATTAGAAATGAGAATTGCTCCCTTTGATTGACCAGAAAAAGAATGACCGAGGTTCTCTGTTTTTGTTCAATTACTGGTATCGAAGGGAAAGATAAGTAATAAAGGTTTATTAGGCCCCGTCGAGAAATATCCAAATTTTTATGCCTAATACCCCATAGATAGTTCGAACTGGATAAGAACAATAATCAATTTTAGCTCGAATAGTTTGTCGGGGAACCCTTCCTTCTCTGATCCATTCGACACGTGCAATTTCCTTTCCGTCAATGCGCCCTGCAATTTGTACTTGAATTCCTTTTGTATCTGCTTTTTCAGCTAATTCAATAGCTTTTTTCATTGCTTTTCGAAATGAAACTCTATTCTTTAATTGTCCGGCTATAAATTCGGCAAGAATCTTAGGGTTTCCGTAAGGTTTTGCAATTCTTGTGATAGCAATGTTAAGTTTTCGGTTTACACAATTCAATTCTTTTTGTAGAGTCATTTGTAATTCTTCGGTTGCTCGCGGTCTATTTTCTATTAATAATTTTGGAAATCCCATAAAGATTATGACTTTGATCAGATCGATTCCTTTTTGAATATCTATACGTGCAATTCCCTTGACGCCAGAGGATGTTATCATATTCTTTTGTACATAATTCTTGATACAATTTCTTATTTTTTGATCTTCTTGTAGACTTTCAGAATAATTTTTTGGTTGTGAAAACCAAAGGGAATGATGACCTTGGGTTGTACCAAGTCTGAAACCAAGTGGATTTATTTTTTGTCCCATAAACCCCCTCTATTATGGAGATCATAATATGCCATAGCTGTAGAATTTTTTTTCCATCTCGGTTTTTTTAACAAATTGAGCTCTATAGATTCAGAATCGTCTAAAGATATATCTTTCAGTACAATAGTTATATGGCAGGTGGTTCTTTTTATCGGATAACTACGTCCGCGAGCTCGAGGTTTGAATTTCTTTACGGTAGTCCCCTCATTCACTTCGGCTTTACTAATAACTAAATTGGCTTCATTGGAAGCCATAGTGTAACTAGCGTTTGCTGCTGCAGAATAAACCAATTTAAAAATGGGATAACCTGCTCGATAGGGCATTAGTTCTAATATCATAAGTGTTTCCTCATAGGAACGCCCACGAATTTGGTCAATGACTCTTCGTGCTTTGTCAGCCGACATAGATATATGTTGACCTAAAGCGTATACTTCTGGTTTTTTCTTCTTTAGCACCTGGTACATAAAGTTTGCCTCCTACTAATGAATCATAAGCATCTAGATCTTTTTTTAGTATTTTAGTATTAACATTACCGACGACGAGATCTATTATCACTTTTTGTGTGTCCTCGGAAATTGAAAGTAGATGCAAATTCTCCCAATTTGTGTCCTACCATATGATCCGTTATATAAATAGGCAGATGCTCTTTTCCATTATGGATGGCAATAGTATGACCAATCATTGTCGGTATAATGGTAGATCCCCGGGACCAAGTTCTTATTATTTCTTTTTCTGCTTTTCTGTTAAGCTTATCAATTTTTTTTAATAAATGATTCGCTACAAAGGGATTTTTTTTTAGTGAACGTGCCACAGCTGACTCCTATATATTTTTTTTTGAAGAAATCAATTCGATTTTCTTTACTACTTACTACGGTGACGAAGAATGAACTTCTCACTATATTTATTCCTTTTTCTACTTCTTCTTCCAAGTGCAGGATAACCCCAAGGGGTTGTGGGTTTTTTTCTACCAATTGGGGCTCTCCCTTCACCACCCCCATGGGGATGGTCTACAGGATTCATAACTACTCCTCTTACTACGGGACGCTTACCTAGCCAACGTTTAGCTCCGGCTCTACCCAAACTTTTCTGATTCACCCCAACATTCCCCACTTGTCCGACTGTTGCTGAGCAGTTTTTGGATATCAAACGGACCTCCCCAGAAGGTAATTTTATTGTGGCTGATTTTCCCTCTTTTGCAATCAGTTTCGCTACAGCACCCGCTGCTCTAGCCAATTGTCCACCCTTTCCAAGTGTGATTTCTATGTTATGTATAGCCGTGCCTAAGGGCATTTCGGTCAAAGGTAGGGCATTTCCGATTTTGATAGAAACCTCTGTACCAGAAACAATGCTATCTCCAATTATAGCCCCCCTGGGATGTAAAATATATCTCTTCTCACCATTCCCATAGTGTATGAGACAAATGTATGCATTTCGATTAGGGTCGTATTCTATGGTTACGATTCGACCATATATGTCTTTTTCATTCCGTCGAAAATCTATTTTACGGTATAGACGCTTATGACCTCCCCCTCTATGCCTTGCGGTAATGATTCCTCTGGCATTACGACCTTTACCACAACGATGCTGTCCATAGATCAAATTCTTTCCTCGAGTGGATTTCACTTGACCATTTACGGTTACATTGCGTGTGCTCGGGGTATAAGTTTTGTATAATTGTATCACCATGCTATTAAGTATTTTGATTGAAGTTCTTTATCTTTTTAAGAGGTTGAATAGAATAACCCGGTTGAAGCGTAATGATTACACGTCTCATTGTCTGTCCCATTCTTCTACTCTTTGCGGGAAGGCGATGACTATTCACAGCCTTTACCTTGACACCAAAAAAGAGTTCGATCGCAGGCTTTATTCCTTTCTTAGTTGCTCTTGATTTGATATTAAAAGTATATTTATTTTTCCCCAATAACCGAATACTTTTGTCTGTCAATACTGCATATTTGATTCCATCCATAAATTGATTTTCTTCCTTCTGAGTTCAAGTCTCAATAAGAATGCTAGTTCTTACTGTTCATATAGTTCATATATATCTATCATACATATATCATCTAGATATATCATCTATATCTGTATATATGATAGATATGTTATGAAAATCAAATATAGATAGAAAATATAGATAGATATGTTATGATATGGATCTGAATTGCGTTATGTGACATACAATTCGTTATGTATGGATGAGATTCCACTGATACAGAACCAATTCCAATAGATTTATTGGAAGGTCCTGAGTGCGTGCATCCAGTAGGAATTGAACCTACGACTTCGCCAATTATGAGTTGGGCGCTTTCACCACTCAGCCATGGATGCTTAACAGGGACCCTTGTCCACGGTGCCAATCCAATATAAAAAATAAGTCAAATTAAAATAACATAAAATAAGTAAACAATCAAAATTAAAATAACATAAAATAAGTAAACAATCAAAATTAAAATAACATAAAATAAGTAAACAATAAAAATTAAAATAAAATAAAATTCGAAAAAGATGTGTATAATAAGTAAACAATAAAAATTAAAATAAAATAAGTAAACAATAAAAATTAAAATAAAATAAAATAAGTAAACAATAAAAATTAAAATAAAAATGAGATGAAAATATCAGGGGTGAACCGAATGCAAAAAAGACAAATCAAGTTCTGTATTTTCGAATTGAGAGAGATAATGAGAGAGATAAAGAATTCTCACTATTTCTTAGATTCGTGGACCCAATTCAATTCAGTGGGATCCTTTATTCACATTTTTTTCCACCAAGAACGTTTTCTAAAACTCTTTGACCCACGAATTTTTAGTATTCTACTTTCACGCAATTTACAGGATTCAACAAGCAATCGATCTTTCACGATCAGGGGAGTAATACTCTTTGTAGTAGCGGTACTTATATATCGTATTAACAATCGAAATATGGTCGAAAGAAAAAACCTATATTTGACAGGGCTTCTTCCTATACCTATGAATTCGACTGGACCCAGAAATGATCGATTGGAAGAAGCTGTTGGGTCTTCCAATATCAATAGGTTGATTGTTTCGCTCCTGTATCTTCCAAAAGGAAAAAAGATCTCTGAGAGTTCTTTCCTGAATCGGAAAGAGAGTACTGGGGTTCTCTCAATAACAAAGAGGAATTCTAGTTGTAAGATATCTAATGAAACCGTCGCCGAAATTGAGATCTTATTCAAAGAGAAAGATAGCAAATCTCTGGAGTTTCTTTTTGTATATTATATGGATGATGATTCGACCCACAAGGACCATGATTGGAAATTGGCTGATCCTATTTTATTGGAAAGATTAGCGAAAGACTGGATTTCTTATCTTATGTCTGCTTTTCGTGAAAAAAGACCAATTGAAGCGGGGGTTTTCTTCAAACAACATGAGCATGTTTCCCATCTCTTCTCGAGAAACAAGGGGGCTATCTCGTTGCAAAATTGTACTCAATTTCATATGTGGAAATTCCGCCAAGATCTCTTCCTTTTATTCCCTAGTTGGGGGAATAATCCGCCCGAATCGTATTTTTGGTTAGGCAATGTGTGGTTGGGAAAGAAGGATCGGTTTTTTAGCAAGGTACGGAATGTATGGTCAAATATTCAATATGATTCCACAAGGTCTAGTTTCGTTCAAGTAACGGATTCTAGCCAACTGAAAGGATCCTCTGATCAATCCAGAGATCATTTGGATTCCAATCATTTGGATTCCATTAGTAATGAGGATTCGGAATATCGCACATTGATCAATCAAAGAGAGATTCAACAACTAGAAGAAAGATCGATTCCCCCGGATCCTTCCTTTCTTCAAACGGAACGAAAAGAGATAGAATCAGACCGATTCCCGAAAAACCTTTCTGGATATTCCTCAATGTCCCAGCTATTCACGGAACGCGAGAAACCGATGATTAATCATCTGTTTCCGGAAGAAATGGAAGAATTTCTTGGGAATGCTCCAAGATCCGTTCGTTCTTTTTTCTCTGATAGATGGTCAGAACTTCATCTGGGTTCGAATCCTACTGAGAGGTCCACTAGAGAGCAGAAATTGTTGAAGAAACATCTTTCTTTTGTCCGGCGATCAGAAAATAAAGAAATGATTCATTTATTCAAAATCATTACGTATTTACAAAATACTGTCTCAATTCATTCTATTTCATTAGATCCGGGATGTGATATGGTTCCGAAGGATGACCCGGATCTGGACAGTTCCAATAAGATTTCATTCTTTAACAAAAATCCATTTTTTGATTTCTTTCACCGATTCCATGAACGGAACAGGGGAGGATACGCGTTACACCACGATTTTGAATCAGAAGAGAGATTGCAAGAAATGGCAGATCTATTTACTCTATCAATAACCGAGCCGGATCTGGTGTATCATAAGGGATTTTCTTTTTCTATTGATTCGTACGGATTGGATCAAAAAAAATTCTTGAATGAGGTATTCAACACCGGGGCTGAATCGAAAAATAAATCTTTATTGGTTCTGTCTCCTGTTCTTTTTCGTTATGAGGAGAATGAATATTTTTTTCGAAGGATCAGACAAAAACGGGTCTGGATCTCCTGCGGGAATGGTTTGGGAGATCTAAAGCAAAAAATGGTGGTATTTGCTAGCAATAACATAATGGAAGCAGTCAATCAATATAGATTGATCCGAAATCTGATTCAAATCCAATATTATAGGTACATAAGAAGTGTATTGAATCGATTCTTTTTAATGAATAGATCCGATCGCAACTTCGAATATGGAATTCAAAGGGATCAAAAAGGAAAGGATACTCTCAGTCATAGAACTCTAATGAAATATATGATCAAACAAGATTATGCATATATATACAAATGGTCCAATGGGAGCAAGAATTGCCAGGAACTTTTGGAACATTTCCTTTCTGAGCAGAAAAGCTGTTTTCAAGTGCATTTTCAAGTGCATTTTCAAGTGCAAAAGAGCCGTTTTCAAGTAATGTTTGATCAATTACGTATTTCTACACGTATTCGTATTAATCAATTTTTGATGAATTATTCTGAGGTTTGCAAGAAATTCGAAAAAGATGTGTATAAGTTGCTTACTTTCTTTTTGCCCAAGTGGTCCAGGTCACTTCGTTTCTTTTTCCTTTTCCCCCAGTCACTTCGTTTTTTGGGCAAGTCACTTCGTTTTTTGGCCAAGTTGCTTTTCTTTTTGTCTAATTCACTTTCTTTTCCTTTTTCCTGTGTAAGTTTTGGGAATACCCCCATTCATAGGTCCGAAATCAACATCTATGAATTGAAAGGTCCGAATGATAAACTCTGCAATCAGTTGTTAGAATCGATAGGTTTTCAAATTGTTCATTTGAAAAAATTGAACCCCTTCTTACTGGCTGATGATGGTACTTCGAAATTCTTGATCAATGGAGGAACAATATCACCATTTTTGTTCAATAAGATACCAAAGCGGATGATTGACTCATTCCATACTAGAACTAATCGCAGGAAATCCTTTGATAACAAAGATTCCTATTTCTCAATGATATTCTACGATCAAGACAATTGGCTGAATCCCGGGAAACCATTTCACAGAAGTTCATTGATATCCTCTTTTTATAAAGCAAATCGACTTCGATTCTTGAATAATCCACATCACTTCTGCTTCTATTGTAACAAAAGATTCCCTTTTTCTGTGGAAAAGGCTCGTAATAATAATTCAGATTTTCTATATGGGCAATTTCTAAATATCTTGTTCCTTCGCAAGAAAAGATTTTCTTTGTGCGTTGGTAAAAAAAAACATGTTTTTGGGGGGAGAACTACTATTTCACCAATCGAGTCACAAGTATCTAACATATTCATACCTAACGATTTTCCACAAAGTGGTGACGAAAGGTATAACTTGGACAAATCTTTTCATTTTCTAAGTCGACCCGATCCATTCGTTCGTAGAGCTATTTATTCGATCGTAGACACTTCTGGAAACCCTCTAACAGAGGGACAAATAGTCAATTTGGAAAGAACTTATTGTCAACCTCTTTCAGATATGAATCTATCTGATTCAGAAGGAAAGAACCTTCATGAGTGTCCCAATTTCAATTCAAATATAGGTTTGATTCACATTCCATGTTCTGAGAAAGATTTCCCATCCGAAAAAAGGAAAAAACAGAGTCTTTGTCTAAAGAAATGCGTTGGGGTTCAGAAAGGGCGGATGTATACAACCTTTCAACGAGATAGTGCTTTTTCAATTCTCTCAAAAAAATGGAATCTATTCCAAACATATATGCCAAGCTTCTTTACTTCGACAGGGTACAAATATCTAAATTCGATATTTTTAGATACTTTTTCAGACCTATTGTCAATACTAAGTAGCAGTGTATCCATTTTTCATGATATTATGGGTATATCGTGGCGAATTCTTCAGACAAAATTGTGGAAGATGCAATTTTTTCTCAGAAGTGAGATCTCGAGTAAATGGTTACATAATCTTCTGTCCAAAGAAATGATTCATCGAAATAAAAAGAATAAGTCGTCGTTGATATCGACACATCTGAGATCGCCAAATGTTTGGGAATTCCTCTATTCAATCCTTTTCCTTGTTCTTGTTGCTGGATATCTCGTTCTTATACATCTTTTCTTTGTTTCCCAGACCTTTAGTGAGTTACAGACAGAGTTCGAAAAGGTCAAATCTTTGATGATTCCCTCATCAATGATTGAGATTGAGTTGCGAAAACTTCTAGATAAGTATCCTACGTCTGAACCGAATTCTTTCTGGTTAAAGAATCTCTTTCTATTTCCCATCAATCGAATCGCTTTTTCTATAAATACGAGACATCTAAGTCATACAAGTAAAGAGATCTATTCATTGATAAGAAAAAGAAAAAACGTGAACGGGGATTGGATTGATGATAAAATAGAATCCTGGGTCGCGAACAGTGATTCGATTCATGAGGAAGAAAGAAAATTCTTGGTTCAGCTCTCCGCCTTAACGACAGAAAAAAGAATTCTATTGAGTCTGACTCATAGTGATCATTTATCAAAGAATGACTCTGGTTATCAAATGATTGAACAACCGGGAGCAATTTACTTACGATACTTGGTTGACATTCATCAAAAGCATCTAATGAATTATGAGTTCAATATATCCTGTTTAGCAGAAAGACGGATATTCCTTGCTCATTATCAGACAATCACTTATTCACAAACTTCGTCTGGGGCTAATAGTTTTCATTTCCCATCTCATGGAAAACCTTTTTCGCTCCGCTTAGCCTTATCCCCCTCTAGGGGTATTTTAGTGATAGGTTCTATAGGAACTGGACGATCCTATTTGGTCAAATACCTAGCGACAAACTCCTATGTTCCTTTCATTACGGTATTTCTGAACAAGTTACTGGATAAGAAGCCTAAATTTATTGCTGATATCGATAGTGATGATAGTGACAATATTGATGCTAGTGACGATATCGATATTGATGATAGTGACAATATTGATGCTAGTGACGATATCGATCGTGACCTTGATACGGAGCTGGAACTGCTAACTTGGATGAATGCGCTAACTATGGATAAGGAGATGATGGCGGAAATAAACCGATTGTCTATCACCCTTCAATTCGAATTAGCAAGAGCAATGTCTCCTTGCATAATATGGATCCCAAACATTCATGATCTGGATGTGAATGAGTCGAATTACTTATCCCTCGGTCTATTAGTGAACCATCTCTCCAGGGATTGTGAAAGATGTTCTACTAGAAATATTCTTGTTATTGCTTCGACTCATATTCCCCAAAAAGTGGATCCCGCTCTCATAGCTCCGAACAAATTCAATACGTGCATTAAGTTACGAAGGCTTCTTATTCCACAACAACGAAAGTACTTTTTCACTCTTTCATATACTAGGGGATTTCACTTGGAAAAGAAAATGTTCCATACTAACGGATTCGGGTCCATAACCATGGGGCCCAATGCACGAGATCTTGTAGCACTTACCAATGAGGTCCTATCGATTAGTATTACACAGAAGAAATCAATTATAGACACTAATACAATTAGATCCGCTCTTCATAGACAAACTTGGGATTTGCGATCCCAGGTAAGATCGGTTCAGGATCATGGGATCCTTTTCTATCAGATAGGAAGGGCTGTAGCACAAAATGTACTTCTAAGTAATTGTCCCATAGATCCTATATCTATCTATCTGAAGAAGAAATTATGTAACGAAGGGGATTCTTATTTGTACAAATGGTACTTCGAACTTGGAACGAGCATGAAGAAATTCACGATACTTCTTTATCTTTTGAGTTGTTCTGCCGGATCGGTCGCTCAAGATCTTTGGTCTTTACCCGGACCCGATGAAAAAAATGGGATCACTTCCTATGGACTCGTTGAGAATGATTCTGATCTAGTTCATGGCCTATTAGAAGTAGAAGGCGCTCTGGTGGGATCTTCGCGGACAGAAAAAAATTGCAGTCAGTTTGATAATGATCGAGTGACATTGCTTCTTCGGCCCGAACCGAGGAATCCCTTAGATATGATGCAATATGAAAAATACGAATCGGAGTTTGAAGAAGGCGCCCTTGACCCTAACCTTGACCCGCAACAGATAGAGGAGGATTTCTTCAATCACATAGT